CAACAAACACGGTGGGATCACTATTTCAAATTGAAAAATAATTGAAATCATTAAAAAAAGGATTCCATCATATTAAGTGATACTCCTGGTTCTCACAAAAGATAATCATTTTTTTTCAACACCTACTTGTTTTTTGTTAATATAATCCTAGTAATTGGGTAATTGGATTTATATGCATATTCTGATAGTAAATGAAATATTCAAATGATTTTTTATCGAATGACTATTCATCTATTGTATTTTCGTGTAAATATGGGCAAAAAGGCTTTATGGAAAAAGGGTGGTTCAATTTGATGTTGTCCAAAGAAAAGTTAGAATACGGTTGTAGACTAAGTAAATCAATGGATAGTCTTGGTCCTATTGAAAATACCGGTGTAAGTGAAGACCCGATTACAAATGATATAGATAAAAACACTCTTAGTTGGAGCGATAGTGACAATTCTAGTTACAGTAATGTTGATCATTTAGTCGGCGTTAGAGACATTCAGAATTTCATACCCGATGATACTTTTTTAGTTAGGGATAATAATAGGGACAGTTATTTCATATATTTTGATATTGAAAATCAAATTTTTGAGATTGACAATGATCATTCTTTTCTAAGTGAACTAGAAAGTTCTTTTTCTAATTATCGGAATTTTAGTTATTTGAATAGTGTATCTAATAGTGACGATCCCCACTATGATCCTTACATATATGATACTAAATATAGTTGGAAAAACCACATTAATGGTTGTATTGACAGTTTTTTTCGTTCTCAAATTTGTATTGATAGTTACATTTTAAGTGGTATTGACAATTATAGTGACAGTTACATTTATAGTTACATTTTTGATGAAAGCAGAAATAGTAGTGAAAACCAGAGTTCAAGTATAAAACCGAGCCCGGATGGTAGTGATTTAACTATAACAGAAACAGAAAGTTCTAATGATCTAGATGTGACTCCAAAATACAGGCATTTGTGGGTTCAATGCGAAAATTGTTATGGACTAAATTATAAGAAATTTTTGAAATCAAAAATGAATATTTGCGAACACTGTGGACATCATTTGAAAATGAGTAGTTCAGATAGAATCGAGCTTTCGATTGATCCAGATACTTGGGCTCCAATGGATGAAGACATGGTCTCTCTGGATCCCATTGAATTTAATTTAGAAGAGGAATCTTACAAAGATCGTATTGATTCTTATCAAAGAAAGACAGGATTAACTGAGGCTGTTCAAACAGGCACAGGTCGACTAAATGGTATTCCCGTAGCAATTGGGATTATGGATTTTCAGTTTATGGGGGGTAGTATGGGATCGGTAGTTGGCGAGAAAATCACCCGTTTGATCGAATATGCTACCAATCAATTTTTACCTCTTATTTTAGTGTGTGCTTCTGGAGGAGCACGCATGCAAGAAGGAAGTTTGAGCTTGATGCAAATGGCTAAAATATCTTCCGCTTTATATGATTATCAAGTAAATAAAAAGTTATTTTATGTATCAATCCTTACATCTCCTACTACTGGTGGGGTAACAGCTAGTTTTGGTATGTTGGGGGATATCATTATTGCTGAACCCAATGCCTACATTGCATTTGCGGGTAAAAGAGTAATTGAACAAACATTGAATAAAACAGTACCTGAGGGCTCCCAAGCGGCTGAATATTTATTCCATAAGGGCCTATTTGATCCAATCGTACCGCGTAATCTTTTAAAAGGCGTTCTGAATGAATTATTTCAGCTCCATGCTTTCTTTCCTCTGAATCAAAATTCAATCAACAATCAAGTAGATGCTTAATAAAAAAAAATAGAAATTATTATTATTTTTTTTGTGTGTAGAACAAGTAGTTATTTAGTTTATAGAAATCAAAGTAAAAATCAATTCTTCGGATTTTTTTTTACTTTGATAACATTTGGTAACATAAGATTTAATTGTAAAAAGAATTATGCGAATAATTTTTTTTTACCGATATTCCTGATTAGTAATCAGGAAACCTCTATCAAACAAAAAAAGAGAGAATTCTTTCTTCCGCGAAATGAAAATTAGGCAAGGCGAATAAAACGAGAATTTCACGTTCCCTTCTTATGTGTATATAATTCACATATAGAAAATTTAAAAGTATAGAAAGATGCAAGATTCTATATTTTTTGAGAATCCCTAGTTTTACTAAGAATACCTATTCTCGGATCGAATTATAACAAATTTTTCGGGAATTTGTAAGAAACTCTTTCTTTAATTTTATTCAAGTTTATTAAATTTTTAGACAAAAACAAGATAATAAAAAAAGGAGATTCTCATACATATACATATATATAATGTATTAATGTAGAAAGGTGAAAAATTCTATTTAGTTAGTTCAACATTCCTTGTTTTATTATATTTATAAATTTATAATTTTATATTTATATATATAAATTTTTATTTATAATTTAGATATATTATAATTCTATTTTCTATTTTTATTTATATATATTAATATTATGTACTTACATATACTCAATTATGTACTCACATATACTCACTTAGTTTAGCTATACTTAGTATAATTATATATGAATTATAATGATTATACGATACCTTTCTAACAATATAACAATAACAGGTACAAATATTAAATCCAGGTATCCATTTTATGACAACTCTCAATAACTTACCCTCGATTTTGGTGCCTTTAGTGGGCCTAGTATTTCCGGCAATTGCGATGGCTTCTTTATTTCTTCATGTTCAAAAAAACAAGATTTTTTAGATATAGATATGATGGGGCCAAATCTCATCTATTTTTTTTCAAGACTTAGACTTAGACCATAACACAGATATTTTTTTATTAGAATAAAATATGTTATGTGATGTGGTTTCCCCCGAGCATAAGCTATTATGCATGCGCAAACATGATATGTGTAAATGAATTATAGCTATTTGAAAAAAATCGGGATCGGGGCGAATATCTGAAATGTAAAGTTAATGTATCCATATGTAGATATCTATAGGGAATCATACGAAGTGGATGTTATTATTTTAGATCTAAGCAATTCGATGAATTACTCCTAAAAGTTCACATCGGAATAGTGCTAGTTGATGAGAGTTACTTCGGAAACACACAAAAAAAGTCAAATTCATTTGGGTTATTCTCTCAATTTCAATAAAATGCAACTAGATCTAATATGAATTGGCGATCAGAACATATATGGATAGAACTTATAGCGGGGTCTCGAAAAACAAGTAATTTCTGCTGGGCCTTTATCCTTTTTTTAGGTTCATTGGGGTTTTTATTTGTTGGAATTTCCAGTTATCTTGGTAGGAATTTTATATCTTTATTTCCGTCTCCACAAATAATTTTTTTTCCACAGGGGATCGTGATGTCTTTCTACGGGATTGCGGGTCTCTTTATTAGCTCCTATTTGTGGTGCACAATTTCGTGGAATGTAGGTAGTGGTTATGATCGATTCGATAGAAAAGAAGGAATAGTGTGTATTTTTCGTTGGGGATTTCCTGGAAAAAATCGTCGCATCTTACTTCAATTCCTTATGAAAGACATCCAGTCCATCAGAATAGAAGTTAAAGAGGGTATTTATGCTCGTCGTGTCCTTTATATGGAAATCAGAGGCCATGGGGCTATTCCCTTGACTCGTACTGATGAGAATTTGACTCCACGAGAAATTGAGCAAAAAGCTGCTGAATTGGCTTATTTCTTGCGTGTACCGATTGAAGTATTTTGAAAAATGAACTGAAAATAGTGAATGCTTTTTTTTTTCAAAAAAATTTGATATTTTGATAGAAAGAGAGGTCTTTCCTTTCAAAATCCGAATAATATTCATTACTTGAAGGGGCGCTTTTGTGCCTTTATTTATCGAAAGGGGGCACTTTCTTCGAATTTTAGCAAATGAAATGATATAGTTGAAAACAATATCTTTATTCGAATTGGAAGTGCGAATTTGAAATGGACTCTTTCTTATTCCATTTCTGTATTATTTCTAAATTCAAGTACTAACCACTGAATCATACACACAAAAAAAAAGCAGGGAATAGATTCATGGGCTCGATGACTTGTAATAGAACCTATCCTTAATATGAATATTAGTTAATATCATATGGAGTCGACGAATGAGGTGAGTTCATTTAAAATTCAAAGACGAAAAAATGGCAAAAAAGAAAGCATTCATTCCCCTTCTATATCTTGCATCTATAGTATTTTTGCCCTGGTGTATCTCTCTCTCATTTACTAAAAGTCTGGAATCTTGGGTTACTAATTGGTGGGATACTAGGCAATCCGAAATTTTCTTGAATATCATTCAAGAAAAGAGTATTATAAAAAAATTCATAGAATTAGAGGAACTCTTCCTCCTGGACGAAATGATAAAGGAATACCCGGAAACACATCTAGAAAAGCTTGGTATCGGAATCTCCAAAGAAACGATCCAATTGATCAAGATACACAATGCAGATTGTATCCATACGATTTTGAACTTCTCAACAAATATAATCTGTTTCGTTATTCTAAGTGGTTATTCTATTCTAGTTAATGAAGAACTTGTTATTCTTAACTCTTGGGTTCAAGAATTCCTATATAACTTAAGCGACACACCAAAAGCTTTTTCAATTCTTTTATTAACTGATTTATGTATAGGATTCCATTCGCCCCACGGTTGGGAACTAATGATTGGCTCTATCTACAAAGATTTTGGATTTGCTCATAACGATCAAATTATATCCGGCCTTGTTTCCACTTTTCCGGTCATTCTAGATACAATTTTTAAATATTTGATCTTCCGTTATTTAAATCGTGTATCTCCCTCACTTGTAGTGATTTATCATTCAATGAATGACTGAAAAATGATTCACTGATCAAATTATAATGGTTGTTACTTTGTACATAAGCAAAACATTAAAAATTGTACTTATTCTTTCTACTCATACAAGGGATTCCTCCTATATTCCATTAACATTTTTTTAGTAAATAGCAGAATCATAGATAGGGAACTATACTAGACTAGGAACCTACCTAATTTTATTGTATAA